AATAAGGTGCCTGATGAAAAGGCTTATTTTGATAGAATAATTAATGTATAAATTATACCCTTATTGTAAATTTAAGAATTAAACTTAAACTATTAATATCAAAAATTAATGTGCCTCATACACTAATTTACAGATAAAAAGATAAGCTAATTTTAAGCTATTAGGTTCATACCCTAAATATAGAAGTAAAATCTTCTTCTTTTTAATTATGATTAATTCTACTACAATTTTATTTTATATAAATATATTATTAGGGGTAATATTATCTTTATCATCAAATAATTGAGTTATAATTTGAGTAGGACTTGAAATTTCAATAGTATCATTCATCCCACTTATAATTAGAAGATTAACTATTAGATCAGAATGTGCAATAAAATACTTTATTATTCAAAGCATAAGATCATCGATTTTTATTTTAAGAGTAATTTTTATATTAATAGGGGTTAATATAAATTATGAAATTATTATTAATTTATCAATAATTATAAAAATAGGGGTTTCACCATTTCATGCTTGAGTTTTAAGAATTGTAGAAGGGTTAAATTATATAGCTATATTTAACTTATTTACTACTATGAAAGTTGTTCCAATAATAGTTACAATTAATATAAATATAAATTTAGATTTAATTATTATTTTAACATTATTAGTTGGTTCAGTTTTTGGGTTAAATCAAAATTCTGTGCGAAAAATATTAGCTTATTCATCTATTTTTAATATGGGATTTATAATTTATTCAATAAAAAATCTATCAATGTGAGTAATATATTTTAGTCTATACTCAATTAATTTAATTATGTTAGTAATACTTTTAATATTAAATAATATTCATTATATAAATCAGTTAGTTATTAATAAATTTGAGTTAAAACTTAAACTTTCTTTTTGGATTCTAATACTATCCTCCGGTGGGATGCCCCCAATAATAGGGTTTTTAGGTAAATTAATTGTAATTGAATCATCAATTTATTTTAACGATTGATTAATTACAATAATAATAATTGTTACTTCTTTAATAACTATATTTTATTATAATCGATTATGTTTTATTATCATATCAATTTCTTCAATAATAATAAAATGAAAAACTGAATCTATATCCTGATTAAATTTGAACATCTTAATTATTAACTTAATAATTATACCTTTACTTATTTTATTTAAGTATTTGAGTTAAGATTTTAAGTTAATAATAAACTATTAACCTTCAAAGTTAAAAATATTTATATTTGATAAATCTTAGAATATTAATTCATTATTAAATTTGCAATTTAATGTTTTAAGCTAAACTATAAGATTAATTTACTAGAAGAATTTTATTCATAAATAAATTTACAATTTATTACCTATATTTCAGCCATTCTAGTTTTAATGAATAAATGACTGTATTCAACTAATCATAAAGATATCGGTACAATATATTTTATTTTTGGTATTTGATCTGGAATAGTAGGTATAATATTAAGAATAATTATTCGTATAGAATTATCCCAACCCGGGTCTTTTTTAAATAATGATCAAGTATATAATGTTGTAGTAACTTCTCATGCTTTTATTATAATTTTTTTTATAGTTATACCTATTATAATTGGTGGCTTTGGAAATTGGCTACTCCCTCTAATAATTGGGGCTCCTGATATAGCATTCCCACGTATAAATAATATAAGATTTTGACTCTTACCTCCCTCTTTAACATTATTGATAATAAGTTCAATAGTTGAAATAGGTGCAGGTACTGGGTGAACAGTATATCCTCCTTTATCTTCAAATATTGCCCATTCAGGGTCAAGTGTTGATTTAGCTATTTTTTCTTTACATTTAGCAGGAATCTCCTCTATTCTAGGAGCTGTAAATTTTATTACTACAGTAATTAATATACGGTCTTCAGGTATAACATTTGATCAAACACCTTTATTTGTATGATCAGTATTAATTACAGCAGTATTATTATTACTTTCATTACCAGTTTTAGCGGGTGCTATTACTATATTATTAACTGATCGAAATATTAATACATCATTTTTTGACCCTTCAGGGGGTGGAGATCCTATTTTATATCAACATTTATTTTGATTTTTTGGCCACCCGGAAGTTTATATTTTAATTTTACCTGGCTTTGGTTTAATTTCTCATATTATTAGTCAGGAAAGAGGAAAAAATGAGTCATTTGGATATATTGGTATAATTTATGCAATAATATCTATTGGTTTATTGGGATTCGTAGTATGAGCCCACCATATATTTACTGTAGGTATAGATGTAGATACTCGAGCATACTTTACATCAGCAACTATAATTATTGCTGTACCAACAGGTATTAAAATCTTTAGATGAATAGCGACTATACATGGGGTATCCTTAAAACCCACTATTTCTATAATATGATCATCAGGATTTGTATTTCTATTCACTATTGGTGGTTTAACTGGAATTATTTTATCAAATTCATCTATTGATGTAGTATTACATGATACTTACTATGTAGTTGCCCATTTTCACTATGTTCTTTCTATAGGAGCAGTGTTTGCTATTATAGCAGGGTTTATTCAATGATACCCTTTATTTACTGGGTTTATAATAAATCCTAAATGATTAAAAATTCAATTTTTTATTATATTTACTGGTGTAAATTTAACATTTTTTCCTCAACATTATTTAGGGTTAAGAGGTATACCTCGTCGATATTCAGACTACCCTGATGTTTATATATCATGAAACGTTTTATCTTCTTTAGGAAGTGTTATTTCAATAATTAGTATTATACTAATAATATTTATTATTTGAGAAAGTATAATTTCTAAACGAATAGCAATTTATAGAAATAACAATTTATCCTCAATTGAATGATTACAAAAAATACCTCCAGAAGAACATTCCTATAATGAATTACCAGTAGTTATAAAATAGTTCAGTATGGCAGAATAGTGCAATGAATTTAAGATTCATATATAAATTATAATATTTTATTGAAAATCTCGACTTGATTAAAAATTTCTTTTCAGGATGCTGTATCTCCAATTATAGAACAATTAATTATATTTCATGATCATGCAATAATAATTATTATTATAATTACCACTATAGTATCTTATATAATAGTATCTATAATATTAAATAAATTTACTAATCGGTTTTTACTTGAGGGTCAGTTAATTGAATTAATTTGAACTATTATCCCAGCATTTATATTAATTTTTATTGCACTACCTTCTTTAAAAATTTTATATTTACTTGAAGAAGTAAATAACCCTATAATTACCATTAAAGCAATCGGCCATCAATGATACTGATCCTATGAATATTCAGATTTTAAAAAAATCGATTTTGAATCATTTATAAAACCAACATTAGATTTAAATGTTAATGAATTTCGACTTTTAGATACTGATAACCGAGTAATTATTCCATTTAATATACAAACTCGAATATTAGTAACTTCAACTGATGTTATTCATTCATGAACAATTCCTTCAATTGGTACCAAAATTGATGCATCCCCTGGTCGAATTAATCAAAGAAACATTATAATTAATCGTCCTGGGTTATTTTTTGGGCAATGTTCTGAAATTTGTGGGTCATACCACAGATTTATACCTATTGTTGTAGAAGCAATTAATATATCAACATTTATAGACTGATTAAAAAACTATTCATTAAGTTACTTAAGAGCAAGTATTGGTCTCTTAAACCAAATTATAGTATTTTAGCAAATACTCTTAATGAAAGATTTAGTTTATATAAAACATTAATTTGTCAAATTAAAATTACTTAAATAAGTATTCTTTTTTGCCTCAAATATCCCCTATTTGATGATTAACTCTAATATTATCTTTTAATATATTTTACTTAATAATAAATACTATCTTATATTTTAATTATAGAATTAAAAATAAAATATCAATTAAAATAACTAAATCAAAGTTAGACTGAAAATGATAAGCAATTTATTTTCTACATTTGACCCATGTACTGGATTATTATCACTAAATTGGTTAAGAACTTTAATTATATTCATTATTATACCACAAAAATATTGATTAATATCTAATAAGAATATAATCACTATTAATATAATTATTAAAATTTTACATAAGGAAATAAAAATAATTATACCTTATAAAGGATCTACATTAATAATATTAGTAATATTTTTAATAATTATATATAATAATATAATAGGTTTATTACCTTATATTTTTACATCATCATCACATTTAGTTTTCTCCTTATCTTTAGCTTTGCCTATATGAGTGTCATTTATAATATATGGATGATTAAATAAAACAAATTCAATATTTATTCACTTAGTACCATCTGGTACTCCTGTAATTTTAATACCCTTTATGGTATTAATTGAAACAATTAGAAACTTAATTCGTCCAGGTTCCTTAGCTGTGCGGCTAACAGCTAATATAATTGCTGGTCATTTACTTATATCTTTATTAGGAACAAATACAATTATATCAATAACTTTAATTTCATTAACAATTTCAATTTTTATATTATTAATACTTTTTGAATTCGCTGTTGCGATTATTCAATCTTATGTATTCATAACATTAACTACTTTATATTCTAGAGAAATTTAAATGAATAATCACCCATTTCACTTAGTTGATAAAAGACCTTGGCCTTTAACTAGATCAATAGGATTAATAACTATAACTTCAGGTACAATTTTATGATTTAATAAATTAAATATTATATTAATAACTCTTGGAGTTATTATTATTTTATTAACTATACTACAATGATGACGAGATGTAGTACGGGAGTCTACATATCAAGGTATACATACTAAAAAAGTAATACTAAGAATAAAATGAGGAATAATTATATTTATTTTATCAGAAGTAATATTCTTTTACTCTTTTTTTTGATCATTTTTTCACAGAAGATTATCCCCTACAGTAGAAATTGGCTTACAATGACCTCCTCAGGGAATTAAAACCTTTAATCCTATAAGCATCCCCATACTAAATACTATAATTTTACTATCATCGGGAGTCTCAATAACTTGAGCTCATAATGCTATTTTAATAAAAAACTTTTCTCAAGCTATAAAAAGAATAATAATTACGGTAATATTAGGATTATATTTTAGATTTTTACAAATATATGAATATATTGAATCTCCTTTTAGTATTTCAGACTCAATTTATGGTTCTACATTCTTTATAAGAACTGGTTTCCATGGTATTCATGTGTTAGTTGGTACAATTTTTATTATTACCATCATAATACGTACTAAAAGTCTACATTTTTCTATAAATCATCATATTGGATTTGAATCTTCAGCATGATACTGACATTTTGTAGATGTAATTTGATTATTTTTATATATTATAATTTATTGATGGGGTAGTTAATTTATTTAGTATAATAAAGTATATTTAACTTCCAATTAAAAGGTTTAATAAATTAAAATAAATAATTTACTTAATAATATTACATATAATTGTTATTATAATAATTACTATTATAATTATATTAATATTAACTATAATTAGAAAAAAATCAATTATAGATACTGAAAAATTAAGACCTTTTGAATGTGGTTTTAACCCAATATCAAATAAACGTTTGCCATTCTCTATTCACTTTTTTTTAATTGCAGTAATTTTTTTAATCTTTGATGTAGAAATTATTATCATTTTACCAATAGTTATTACTATTAAATATACTATATTAAAGTATTGAATTATTACTTGTATTATTTTTATTATAGTATTAATAGTTGGTTTATATCATGAATGATACAATGGAATATTAAAATGAACAAAATAAGGATTGTAGTTAATTATAACATTTGATTTGCATTCAAAAAGTATCTTATAGATTAATCTTGACAAAGAAGTAAAATTTACACTTAGTTTCGACCTAAGATAAAAGAAAAAAATCTTCATGTTTTAGTTAAAGCCAAAAAAGAGGCATTTTAATGTTAATAAAAAAATTGAATCTAAATTCTAACTAAAAGAGATCAAGAAAGAAGGTAGCTGCTAACTAATCTTCTAAGCGGTTAAATTCCGTTTATCTCTTTTTTAATTCATATAGTTTAATAGTAAAAACACTTTATTTTCATTAAAAAAAAGATAAATATTATCTATGAATACGAATACATCAATAATGCTTGAGAAATAAATTTACCTTAATAACTTCAATATTAAACTCTTAATTAAGCTACACAAACAAATTAAAATAATAAATCAAAAAACAAATATTAATAAAAAAATTTTTAATGATCTAGAAAAATAATTTTGAAATAATATTGATAATTTTAATAAATAAAATCTCAAACCAATAGATCCATAATATTCACCTCAATATAGTACTTTACTCCCTCTATTTAAGCTATAATAATAAAATCTAGAGTATATATAAAAAGAATATCTATATATAAATCATATATAATTATTAAAAAAATAAAAACTAATAAAAAATATATAATTAAAAAAAAATCTTTCAAATGATAATCAAATACCTAATATTACTATTAATAAAACAAATAATTTTATATAAATAGGAAATAATATAAATAGTAAATCAAAATTTATGATTCAAATAATAAAACAACCAATTGTTACAGAAAATACCGTCAGTATAAAAATTCTAATTTTTATATAATCAAATTTGTCATTAAATAAACATAAAGGGTTATAATTATTAGAAAAAATTATAGTGTAATAAAATAAACGTAAAGAATAACCTCTTGTTAATCCTAATCTCAAATAAAATCCAATAAAAATGAATAAATTTAAATTATTAAATAAACAACTTTCTACAATTAAGTCTTTAGAATAAAATCCTGAAAGAAAAGGAATACCACATAAAGATAAACTAGAAATGTTAAAACAAGCGGTAGTAAGGGGAAGACTTATACATACACAACCTATCAACCGAATATCTTGATTATCATTTATATAATAAATAAAAACTCCAGAACATAAAAATAATAATGATTTAAATATAGCATGAGTAATTAAGTGAAAATAAGACAATTCTACTATATTAAGAAATAAAGAAGTTATTATTAACCCTAATTGACTCAAAGTTGATAAAGCAATAATCTTCTTTAAATCATACTCAAACAAAGCACAAATAGAAGATATAATTATAGTAATTAAACTAATAAAAATTATATAAATACTTAAACTGAAATAATTATAAAAACGAATTAATAAATAAACACCGGCAGTAACTAATGTAGAAGAATGAACTAAAGCAGATACAGGGGTTGGAGCTGCTATAGCAGCTGGTAGTCAACAGGAAAAAGGAATTTGAGCACTTTTAGTAAAACAAGATAAAATAATTAGTAAATACAAATATTCAGAAAAAAATATTGAATAAAATATAAAATGTCATCTACCGTAAGAAATTATTCAACAAATAGAAATCAACAACCCCACGTCACCTAGTCGATTTGTTAAACAAGTAATCAATCCAGCAAGATATCTTTTAGTTGAACTATAATAAATTACTAAACAATAAGAAACTAAACCAAGCCCATCTCAACCTAACAAAATTCTTACTAAATTTGGGCTTATAATTATTAATAATATGCTAAACACAAATAATAAAACTAAAAACAAAAATCGGATAGAAGAATAAGATATATAACCTATATATTGTATTCTATAAAATAAAACTATAGAAGAAATGAATAATACTACTGAAATAAAAGATAAAGAAATTCAGTCTATAAAAATTAAGTAACATAAATTAATAGAATTAAAAAAATATAAATTATATTCAATAAAATAAATCAGACCATTATAACCTAAATATAATCTAAAAAAAAAGAAAGTAATAGAAATAATAAACAAAATAATAGATCATAAATAATAATAGTTATTATTAAACAAAACTTAAGGTTTTATCAACATCAAAGAATCCACAAATCTATATTTTTATATTAAACTACTTAAATAATTAAAAAATAAATCAATAACTAATATGATAAAAAAGATAGGTAATAAATGAATTAAAAGTAATAAATATTCTTTAACATTAATAAATGAATATGAATAACAATTATGAAATAACCCATGATAACAGTAACTAAATAAATAAATTCTAAAACAAGCTCTAAAAAAAGAAATTAAAACTATGTAAATAAATGATCAATAAAAATAATTCATTATACTAACTATAATAATTACTTCTCTTAAGAAATTAATTCTAGGAGGGCAACTTATATTAAAACAACATAATAAAAATCAAATTATAGAGAGACTAGGCATAAAACTAATTAATCCTTTATTAATAAAAAATCTACGAGAAGATAAACGTTCATATACCAAATTAGCTATACAAAATATACCAGATGAACATAAACCATGACCAATTATTATTAAATAAGAACCTAATAAACCTAAATATCTTATACTTATTAATCCTATTAAACATAACCCTATATGACATACTGATGAATAAGCAATTAAACATTTAATATCTCCTTGAATAAAACAAATTATACTTACAATAATAGACCCTCAAATTGATAAAGAATATCAAATATAACTGTAATTTATAAATAAATATTCATAAATAAATATAAATCGAATTAAACCGTAACCTCCAATTTTTAAAAATAAACCAGCAAGAATTATAGACCCAGATACAGGGGCTTGAACATGAGCTTTAGGGAGCCAATAATGAAATATAAATATAGGCAATTTAACTAAAAAAGCAAATACCATAAAAAAATGCAATAAAAATCTTAATGAATAACCAAATGAATAATCAAAAAACAAAGAACCAAAATTAAAATAAAAATAAATAATAATTAGTAATAATGGTAAAGAAGCAAATAAAGTATAAAAAAATAAGTAAAGAACAGATATTAAGCGTTCAGGCTGATATCCTCAACCTAAAATTAAAATAATTAATGGAATTAATCTAAATTCAAAGAATAAATATATTAAAAATATATTTAAAACAGAAAAAATAATGTAAAGACTTAAAGAAAGAATTAAATTTAAAAATAAAAAAGAAGGTGTAGATAAAGAAGTTGAAGATAATAATATTAAACTAATGATAAAAAATCTTAATAAAATTAATAAATATGAAATACAATCAGTACCAAATAAATAACTAATATTTGTGAAAAAATAGCTTAAATTAAAAAAACAATATATAATAATTAAAATAAAAATACAAAAAATATAAACATTTCAATTTACACTAAAAATTAAAAGGATTATAAAAGAAATATATAAATTAATTATCATAAAAATAAAGAATTTAAGTAATCATTACCTTGTCTACGAATTAAACAAACTAATACTCTAAGACCTAATACTCCTTCACATACATAAAAAGTTATAAATATTAAATAAAGGTAAATTGAATATTTAAATATTAAACAATAAATTAAAATAGTATATAATAAAGAAAGAATAATAAATTCTAATCTTAATAAACACAATAAAATATGTTTACGAATTAAAATTAAAGAAAACAATCTAAATATAAATAAGTAAATAATAAAAATTAAGTTCATTAGTTTTAATAATTTAATAAAAATATCAATTTTGTAAATTGAAATTAGATGAAAATCTTTTAAACATCAGTAAAACTAAAAAGCATCTTAAATTCCCAAAACCTAAATTTTTTAATTAAACTATTTACTGATATTAAAATAAATATTATAAAAATTATATTAATATTAATCTCAATTTTACCAATTATAAATACTCCAATGTCAATAGGAATAATTTTAATAATACAAACTATTATAATAACTATTTTAATAAGTATAATAATAGTAAGATCATGATTAACTATAATTACATTCTTAATAATAATTGGGGGATTACTAATTTTATTCATTTACATAAGAAGATTAGCATCTAATGAAAAATTTAAAATTAATATTAAATTAATAATAATTATAATTATAATTTTATTAACTACAGAAGAACTTATACAAGATATACAAATTAATGAAACACAAAATATTAATAATATAGATTATACAAATCAATTATCTCTAATTAAATTATATAACAAAAAATCTATAATAATTACATTATTGATAGTAATATATTTATTACTAACAATAATTGTAGTAACAAAACTAGTTAAACATTATGAAGGTCCTTTGCGAGCAAAAAATTAATGAACAAACCAATACGTAAAAAAAATGAACTAATTAAAATTATTAATTATTCTATTATTGACTTACCTACACCAATAAATTTATCTTACTGATGAAACTTCGGATCAATCTTAGGGATATGTTTAATAATCCAATTAATTTCAGGGATTATATTATCTATACATTATACAGCTAATATTGAAATAGCATTTAACAGAGTAAGACACATTTCACGTGATGTAAACTATGGTTGATTAATTCGAACTATCCACTCAAATGGGGCTTCAATTTTTTTTATAATAATATATATTCATACTGGGCGAGGTATCTACTATGGGTCATATAAATTTATTAAAACATGATATATAGGAATTATTATTATATTAATAACTATAGCTACTGCATTCCTAGGATATGTACTACCATGGGGGCAAATATCATTTTGAGGTGCAACAGTAATTACTAATTTATTATCAGCTATTCCTTATGTAGGAAACATACTTGTAAATTGAATTTGAGGAGGTTTTGCAGTAGATAATGCCACATTATCACGGTTTTTTAGACTACATTTCATGTTACCTTTTATCATTATAATAATAACAATTATTCATCTTTTTTTTCTACATTTAACTGGATCAAATAACCCAATTGGAATTAAATCAGAAATTGATAAAATTCCATTTCATCCTTATTTCTCAATTAAAGATATACTAGGATTTACCATTACTTTAACCTTATTAATTACATTAAACTTAGCTGAACCATTTATATTATCAGACCCTGATAACTTTACACCTGCAAATCCTATAGTAACTCCAATTCATATTCAACCAGAATGATACTTTTTATTTGCATATGCAATTTTACGATCAATCCCTAATAAACTAGGAGGGGTTATAGCATTATTTTTGTCAATTATAATTCTAATAGTATTACCTTTATCAATAAAAAGTAAATTTAAAGGTCTAAGATTTTACCCATTAAGACAAATTATATTTTGATTATTTATTTCTAATGTTATTTTATTAACATGAATTGGTGCACGACCAGTAGAAGACCCTTACACTATAACAGGTATAATATTAACTATAATATACTTTATATATTTTGTTTTAGATCCATTAATAGTAAAAATTTGAGATAAATTAACTAATTAAATTTAAGTTATTTAGCTTATAATAAAGCAAGTATTTTGAAAATACTAGAAAGAGTAAATTTATTAACTTATACAAAAAAAAATGATAAAAAATTAGAACCCTAATAAAAAAGAACAAAAAAAGATAATTTAAAGTAATAGGCAAATAACTTTTTCAAGCTAAATATATAAGTTTATCATAACGATAACGAGGTAAAGAACACCGAACTCAAATAAAAAGAAAACATAGACAAATAATCCTAATATAAAAAAATAAGGAATAAAAATTACCACCTATAAAAATTAATACAGTTAATATACAAATAAAAATAATTCTTGAATATTCACTAATAAAAAGAAAAGCAAATCCTCCTCCCCCATATTCAATATTAAACCCAGATACCAATTCTCTTTCCCCCTCAGAAAAATCAAAAGGAGATCGATTTGTCTCAGCTATACAACAAGATAATCAACAAAAAAATATAGGTATAGAAAAGAACATAAATCAAATGTCCAATTGAAAAAAACAAAAATCTAATAAACTATAAGAATTTAATAAAAAAAAATATATAAATAAAATTAAAGAAATACTTACTTCATAAGAAATAGCTTGAGAGACACTACGTAAACAACCTAAAATAGAATAAATTCTATTAGAAGATCAACCACAAATAATTAAACCATATACACTTAGACTAGAACAGCATAAAAAAAAAATTAGACCAAATCTAAAATTTACACAATTAATATAATATGGAAATAAACACCAAATAAATAAAGACTGAATTAATCTAAATATAGGACACAAATAATAAATTAAATAATTAGAGTTTAATGGAAAAATATTCTCCTTTAAAAACAACTTTAAACCATCTCTAAAAGGCTGAAAGAGTCCTAAATAACCAACTTTATTAGGACCTTTACGAATTTGTATATAACTAAGAACTTTCCGTTCTAATAAAGTAAAAAATCCAACAGATACTATAATTATAACTAATATAAACAAAGAAGTCAATAAATAAATTATTGAATGTAATATAAATACTTAATTAAAACCTAAATTTAATACACTAATCTGCCAAATCAATAATAAAATTCTAATTATACTATAAGATAGAATCTAATGGTCCTTTCGTACTAAAAAGATTTAATAAAAATCAGATAGAAACCAACCTGGCTTACACCGGTTTGAACTCAAATCATGTAAGAATTTAAAGGTCGAACAGACCTAATATTAAAGAACCTACCCCTTAATCTAATCTTAATTCAACATCGAGGTCGCAAACATTAATATAAATATGAACTTTCCTATTAAAATTACGCTGTTATCCCTAAGGTAACTTAATCTTATTATCGCAAACTTACGGATCAAAAAAACATAAATTAATGAAAAAAAAAAATAAAGTTAAAATTATATCTACCACCCCAGCAAAAAATAAATAATTATTTTAATAAAAAAAACTAAATTAACTAATAAATAAATTATAAATTTTAAGTTCTATAGGGTCTTATCGTCCCAATTATAAAATTGAGCATTTTAACTCAAAAGTTAAATTATAATAATAAATATAATAAAATAAATTTTTCATTAATTCATTCATACAAGTCCCTAATTAAGAAACTAATTATTATGCTACCTTTGCACAGTCAAAATACTGCAGCCATTTAAATTTTGATCATAGGGCAGAACCTACTTTAAATAATATCTTAAAGAAATGTTTTTGATAAACAGTTGAAAATTAAATTTGTCGAATTCATTTATAAGTAGATATAAATTATACTAATATAATCATAAATAAAAGTAAAAAAAAATTAATTAAAAAATTATAGTATAAAATTAAATAAGTAAAAAATTATAAATAATAAATTTAAATCTATTACGAACTAAATTCAAAGATATTAATGATATAAAAAATAAATAACAAAAAATTTTAACAAAAAATAGAGATTATCCCCAATTATATAAGTTTAAAAAATAAACTTAAATTAAATTTAATTCCTATAAAACCAGATATATTTAAGGGACGATTAACTTATAACTACTAAAATTAAATTAATTAATAATATAAAACATATAAAAAAAATTTAAATTTAAATAACCTTAATTCGGGATGTTAAAAATATATTAATAAATAAATTAACCCTGATACAAAAGGTACTATAAATACTACTTACACAATATAAATAAACCTTAACAGTAAATTAAAATTAATTATTTCTAATTTATACTAAAAAATAATAAATTTAATTAAAAAAAATTATTAAAAAAATAATAATAATGATCAGATAGAATAAAAATATCTTCATATTAATGTAAAAAATAAGCTTTACATATAAGCTACAATCTGAATAAACTTTCTAGTTACACCTTCCGGTACACCTACTTTGTTACGACTTATCCCATTTTAAAGAGAGTGACGGGCGATATGTACATGAATTAAAACTAATTTCATAATAAATAATTAAATAAAATTACTATTAAATCCTATTTTAAATTTTATCATAAATGTAGAATAATTAAATATAAAAATTTATTATTAAAGTAACCCATATTTACCTAAATAAAACTGCACCTTGACCTAATATAATTTAATAAAAATAAAGAAAATATATTTAAATAACATTCCTAATTATAGAGGTATACAAATAAAATTAAAGGTAAAAATTATCGTGGTTTATCAATTAAAAAACAGGCTCCTCTAAAAAGATATAATTCACCGCCAAATTCTTTGAGTTTAATAGAACATAACTACTAATATTCACTAAATATTTAAGTACAAGAATAATAGGGTATCTAATCCTAGTTTAAAATACTGATTTAATAAACTCTAATAAAGATTTTAAAAGAATATATAAATTCCACCTAAATAAATTAAATTCAAAATCAATATATAAATAATTATAAAAAATTAAAATATTAATTTTAATGAATTGTATAACCGCGATTGCTGGCACAAAATTTATCCATTATTATTAAATCACTGCTAATTAAAAATAATCAATTATAAACAATTAAATTTACTGCAAAACAAAAATATTAAAAAAATAACATATAAATTATTTAATAAATTAATAGATAAGCAAGAATCAAACTTATTAAATATAAATTTAATAAAATTCGGTATTTAAATAATAAACTAAAAACTTATAAAACTAAAATACTAATAAAATAAATAATAAATCAACTCAAGTCAATTCAACTAAATTCCATAGAAAATAGATAAGTACCAACTACTTAAATAGAAATGAATAACAAAAATAGTAATAGAATAATAAAACTAACCTTAATGAAACAGTTATTAACCACTAAAATATAAATAAATTAAAATTAAGTCATAATAAAAATATAAATGAATTAATAATTAAATACACCCCCCTTTTATAGTTGAGGGAAATAAAAGGGGGGTTTAAAGATAGCTGGGGGATACAAAAAGTAAATATATAATATATCACTGTATAAAAATAGATAAGTACCAACTACTTAAATAGAAATGAATAACAAAAATAGTAATAATAGGTCAATTCAACTAAACTCCATAGAAAATAGATAAGTACCAACTACTTAAATAGAAATGAATAACAAAAATAGTAATAATAGGTCAATTCAACTAAACTCCATAGAAAATAGATAAGTACCAACTACTTAAATAGAAATGAATAACAAAAATAGTAATAATAGGTCAATTCAACTAAACTCCATATAAAATAGATAAGTATATATTAATTAATATTTATTTATTGACTATTAGGTCATTAGTTAATCAAATTAAATTTATTAAATATTATTTGTTATATCTTAAATATTAGTTATTAAAATAAACTTAATTAGGGGTTAAGTTATATATTAACTAATAAAATTAGATTTATTAAGTATTATTTGTTATATCTTAAATATTAGTTATTAAAATAAACTTAATTAGGGGTTAAGTTATATATTAACTAATAAAATTAGATTTATTAAGTATTATTTGTTATATCTTAAATATTAGTTATTAAAATAAACTTAATTAGGGGTTAAGTTATATATTAACTAATAAAATTAGATTTATTAAGTATTATTTGTTATATCTTAAATATTAGTTATTAAAATAAACTTAATTAGGGGTTAAGTTATATATTAACTAATAAAATTAGATTTATTAAGTATTATTTGTTATATCTTAAATATTAGTTATTAAAATAAACTTAATTAGGGGTTAAGTTATATATTAACTAATACAGAATCTTTAATTTATTAATGATATAACTTTTTAATTAATTTAGTACATTATTTATACATAATTTTAAATAAATTATAGCTAAATTTATTTAATTATTTATACTAATATTCATTTATATATAGTTTTATTACACTATATCTTACAAACCTCTTTTTTTAAGACCTTAAAAGAGGTTTGTCTTATTTATATATAAAGAGTATGTTCAACATATGTTATTATTATTAAAATGACATTATTAATTATTTGATTTATTACTATTAATTTATGAAGTTTTATTTAAATTCTTATTTAACTTTAATTATACAAGTTAATATTTATCATTTATATTTATTGAACATTATTTGTTATATCTTAAATATTAGTTATTAAAATAAACTTAATTAGGGGTTAAGTTATATATTAACTAATCAAATTAAATTTATTAAGTATTATTTGTTATATCTTAAATATTAGTTATTAAAATAAACTTAATTAGGGGTTAAGTTATATATTAACTAATCAAATTAAATTTATTAAGTATTATTTGTTATATCTTAAATATTAGTTATTAAAATAAACTTAATTAGGGGTTAAGTTATATATTAACTAATACAGAATCTTTAATTTATTAATGATATAACTTTTTAATTAATTTAGTACATTATTTATACATAATTTTAAATAAATTATAGCTAAATTTATTTAATTATTTATACTAATATTCATTTATATATAGTTTTATTACACTATATCTTACAAACCTCTTTTTTTAAGACCTTAAAAGAGGTTTGTCTTATTTATATATAAAGAGTATGTTCAACATATGTTATTATTATTAAAATGACATTATTAATTATTTGATTTATTACTATTAATTTATGAAGTTTGTATTTATATGTAATTTTATATCATCTTTTAAAACTTATTTAAACTGAAAAAATAAAACTATGGTATAATTTAATTATAGTTAATCAAATATTTATTTATATATTATTTATCTTATATATAATTAAATCTACTCTCTTATGTAATAGAGAGTAGATTTATTATTAATAGATTATTTTATTATTATTAATTATATATATATATTAATTTATTTATATTATTATATATTTAAATTATTTATTATTAATTATATATATATATATTAATTTATTTATATTATTATATATATATTATTTATCTTATATATAATTAAATCTACTCTCTTATGTAATAGAGAGTAGATTTATTATTAATAGATTATTTTATTATTATTAATTATATATATATATTAATTTATTTATATTATTATATATTTAATTTATTTATTTTGGTTTATGGTCTTATGATTTATTAATTTTTCCAGTGCTTTTTTTTTTCGGATACAATAATA